TTAAAAATAAGCTAAATTAAGCTTTTGGGTTCATACCCCAAATATAAAGGAAATCCTTTTTTTTAAAATAATAAAGTGCCTGATTAAAGGATTATTCTGATAGGATAAATTAAGTAATTTTTTACCTTTATTATATTTTATAGAATTAAACTATATCTAATAATATCAAAAATTATTGTGCCTCTTACACTAAAATATAATTATTAATAATAATGAATTTTTTATTCATAAATCTATCTTAAATATTATTTTAAATTTTTTCTATAAATTCATCTAAAATAATTTTTATATTTATTTTAATTATTAGTACTTTAATCTCAATTTCTTCTAATTCTTGGTTTGGGTGTTGAATTGGTTTAGAAATTAACTTGCTTAGATTTATTCCCCTAATCTCTAATTCAAATAATTTATTATCTACTGAAGCTTCATTAAAATATTTTTTAACTCAATCAATTGCTTCTATTAATTTTTTATTTTCTTTATTATTAAAAATAATCTTATTAAAAAATTTTGAAATAAATTTTTTTTTAATAATTATAATTAATTCCTCAATATTAATAAAAATAGGATCTGCCCCTTTCCACTTTTGATTCCCAAATATTACTGAAGGATTAAATTGATTAAATAATTTCATTTTAATAACATGACAAAAAATTACCCCTATAATTATTTTATCATATTATTTTAATAAAAATTTTATTATTTCAATTATTATTATTAATGTGATTATTGGAGCATTAGGAGGTTTAAATCAAACCTCATTACGTAAATTAATAGCTTTTTCCTCTATTAATAATTTAGGTTGAATATTATTTTCAATTATAATTGCAGAAAATTTATGATTATTTTATTTAATAACTTATTCATTTATAATTAGAATTATATGTTTTTTTTTTCATATTTTAAATATATTTTATATTAATCAATTATTTTTAAATAATCTAACCCCATTAATTAAAATTAATTTATTAATTAATTTTTTATCATTAGGGGGATTACCCCCTTTTATTGGGTTTTTCCCTAAATGAATTATTATTAATTTTTTAATTATTAATCAAATATATTTTTTAACCTTTATTATAATTATAATAAGATTAATTGTATTATTTTTTTATATTCGAATTATTTATTCTATTTTTATATTTAATTATCTTAAAATTAAATGATTTAAAATTTTTATTAAAAATAATAATTTTTTATTTATTAATATTTTATCTTTTTTTTCTATTATAGGAATGATTATTAGAACCTTATTTTTTTTTTAAGGTTTTAAGTTAAAAAAACTAATAATCTTCAAAATTATTTATAAAGAAATTATTCTTTAAGCCTTAGTAAATATATTACTCCTTGAAATTTGCAATTTCATATCATTATTTGAATATAAGACTTCTTTAATAAAAGAGAAAATTCTCGTTAATAAATTTACAATTTATCGCTTTAACCTCAGCCATTTTATTTATCAGCGAAAATGACTTTATTCAACAAATCATAAAGATATTGGAACATTATATTTTATTTTTGGAATTTGAGCAGGAATAGTAGGAACCTCATTAAGATTATTAATTCGAGCTGAACTAGGAAATCCTGGATCTTTAATTGGAGATGATCAAATTTATAATACTATTGTAACAGCCCATGCTTTTATTATAATTTTTTTTATAGTGATACCAATTATAATTGGAGGATTTGGTAATTGATTAGTTCCTTTAATATTAGGAGCCCCTGATATAGCTTTCCCCCGAATAAACAATATAAGTTTTTGACTCTTACCCCCATCTTTAACTTTACTAATTTCAAGTAGAATTGTAGAAAATGGAGCAGGAACAGGATGAACAGTTTACCCCCCACTTTCATCTAATATTACACATAGAGGCAGATCAGTAGATTTAGCTATTTTTTCATTACATTTAGCAGGAATCTCTTCAATTCTAGGAGCTATTAATTTCATTACCACAATTATTAATATACGATTAAATAGATTAATATTTGATCAAATACCTCTATTCGTTTGAGCTGTAGGAATTACAGCATTTTTATTACTATTATCATTACCTGTTTTAGCAGGAGCTATTACTATATTATTAACAGACCGAAATTTAAATACATCATTCTTTGATCCTGCTGGTGGAGGAGATCCTATCTTATACCAACATTTATTTTGATTTTTTGGTCATCCTGAAGTTTATATTTTAATTTTACCAGGGTTTGGTATAATCTCTCACATTATCTCTCAAGAAAGAAGAAAAAAAGAAACATTTGGATGTTTAGGAATAATCTATGCTATATTAGCTATTGGATTATTAGGATTTATCGTTTGAGCTCATCATATATTTACTGTAGGTATAGATATTGATACACGAGCATATTTTACATCAGCAACTATAATTATTGCTGTTCCTACAGGAATTAAAATTTTTAGTTGATTAGCTACTTTCCATGGCACTCAAATTAATTATTCTCCCTCAATTCTATGAAGATTAGGATTTGTATTTTTATTTACTGTAGGAGGTTTAACAGGAGTAATTTTATCTAATTCTTCTATTGATATTACTTTACATGATACATACTATGTTGTTGCCCACTTTCACTATGTTCTTTCTATAGGAGCTGTATTTGCTATTATAGGAGGATTTATTCACTGATATCCTTTATTTACTGGCTTACATATAAACTCTTTCTTATTAAAAATTCAATTTTTTGTAATATTTATTGGAGTTAATTTAACTTTTTTTCCCCAACATTTTTTAGGGTTAGCTGGAATACCTCGACGTTACTCTGATTATCCAGATTCTTATATTTCTTGAAATATTGTTTCTTCTTTAGGTTCTTATATCTCATTATTAGCAGTAATATTCATATTAATTATTATATGAGAATCAATAATTAACCAACGAATTATTTTATTTCCATTAAATTTATCCTCTTCAATTGAATGGTATCAAAATTTACCCCCAGCTGAACACTCATATAATGAATTACCTATTTTAAGAAATAATTTCTAATATGGCAGATTATATGTAATGGATTTAAACCCCATTTATAAAGGTTATCCTTTTTTTAGAAATGGCAACATGATCTAATTTAAATTTACAAAATAGAGCTTCCCCTTTAATAGAACAAATTATTTTTTTTCATGATCATACTCTTATTATTCTTATTATAATTACAATTTTAGTTGGATATTTAATAATAAGTTTATTTTTTAATAAATATGTCAATCGATTTTTATTAGAAGGACAAATAATTGAACTTATTTGAACAATTTTACCAGCAATTACTTTAATTTTTATTGCTCTTCCATCCCTTCGATTACTTTATTTATTAGATGAACTTAATAATCCACTAATTACCTTAAAATCTATTGGACATCAATGATATTGAAGTTATGAATATTCTGATTTTAATAATATTGAATTTGATTCATATATAATTCCTTCTAATGATCTTCAATCAAATAATTTTCGATTATTAGATGTTGACAATCGAATTATTCTCCCTTTAAATAACCAAATTCGAATTATAGTAACAGCTACTGATGTAATTCATTCATGAACTATCCTTTCTTTAGGTATTAAGGTAGATGCTAACCCCGGTCGTCTAAATCAAACTAACTTCTTCATCAACCGACCAGGAATTTTTTATGGACAATGCTCAGAAATTTGCGGAGCTAACCATAGTTTTATACCCATTGTAATTGAAAGAATTACAATTAAAAATTTCATTAATTGAATTAATAATTTCCACTCATTAGATGACTGAAAGTAAGTATTGGTCTCTTAAACCACTTTATAGTAAATTAACTCCTACTTCTAATGAATAAAGAATTAGTTAACTCATAACATAAATATGTCAAATTTAAATTATTACTTTAGTAATATTCTTTAATACCTCAAATAATACCTATTAATTGAATAATTTCTTTTTTTTTCTTTTTATCTATCTACATAATTTTTAATATTATAAATTATTTTATTTTTAATAATTATAATAATAGTAATAATAAAACTATTAAATATAAAATAAGAAACTTAAATTGAAAATGATAAGTAACTTATTTTCAATTTTTGATCCTTCTACTAACTTAATAAATATTTCTTTTAATTGAATTAGAACAATTTTAGGAATTTTATTTATTCCTTATTCCTTTTGATTAATCCCAAATCGACATTACTATTTTTGAAATATTATTCTTTATAAACTTCACAATGAATTTAAAATTTTATTAAAAAATAATTATTTTCAAGGATCAACATTTATTTTTATTTCAATATTTTCTTTTATTTTATTTAATAATTTTTTAGGTTTATTCCCATATATTTTTACTAGAACTAGACATTTAACTTTATCACTCTCCATCTCTTTACCAATATGACTAAGATTTATAATATATGGATGAATTAATAATTCTCAACACATATTTGTTCATATAATTCCTCAAGGAACTCCACCAATATTAATACCATTTATAGTTTTAATTGAAACAATTAGAAATATTATTCGACCAGGAACTTTAGCTGTTCGATTAACAGCTAATATAATTGCAGGTCATTTATTAATAACTCTTCTTAGAAGAACAAGATCTAACCTAAATTATTATTTAATTATAATTTTAATTATAGTACAAATTCTTTTATTAATTCTTGAATCAGCAGTTGCGGTTATTCAATCATACGTAATTGCTATTTTAAGAACTCTTTATTCTAGAGAAGTTAATTAATGAAAATAAATCATAATCATCCATTTCATTTAGTAGATTATAGCCCATGACCTTTAACTGGAGCTATTGGAGTTATAACATTAGTAACCGGAATAATTAAATGATTTCATAATTTTAACATAAATTTATTAATTCTAGGCTATTTAATTATTATTTTAACTATATATCAATGATGACGAGATGTATGTCGAGAAGGAACTCTTCAAGGTAAACACACTATTTTAGTTACAAAAGGACTTCGATGAGGAATAATCTTATTTATTATCTCAGAAGTATTTTTTTTTTTATCTTTTTTCTGAGCTTTTTTTCATAGAAGTTTAGCACCTAATATCGAAATTGGAGCTATATGACCCCCTTTAAATATTATACCATTTAACCCATTTCAAATTCCTCTACTTAATACAATTATCTTAATTAGATCAGGAGTATCTATTACTTGAGCTCATCATGCTTTAATAGAAAATAATAACTCTCAAACTACACAAGGATTATTTATTACCATTATTTTAGGTATTTATTTTACTATATTACAAACATATGAATATATTGAAGCTCCTTTTACTATTGCAGACAGAATTTATGGTTCAACATTTTTTATAGCAACAGGTTTTCATGGACTTCATGTAATTATTGGTACATTATTTCTCTCAGTATGTTTAATTCGACACTTAAATAATCATTTTTCAAAAAATCATCATTTCGGATTCGAAGCAGCAGCATGATATTGACATTTTGTAGATGTAATTTGACTATTCCTTTATATCTCTATTTACTGATGAGGAAACTAATTTATTTATATAATATATTTAGTATATTTGACTTCCAATCAAAAAGTTTAAAAATTTTAATATAAATAATTATTACTTTATTAAATTCTTTTATTTTAATTATAATTATTGTAAATATTATAATAATAATAGCAATTATCTTATCAAAAAAATCTTTTTCTGACCGAGAAAAATCTTCCCCCTTTGAATGTGGATTTGACCCTAAATCATCAGCTCGAATTCCTTTTTCATTACATTTTTTTTTAATTACAGTTATTTTTTTAATTTTTGATGTAGAAATCGCCTTAATTTTACCTATTATCCCATTATTTAAACTAGTAAATTTTATTTTATGAACAAAAATTAGATTCTTTTTTATTTTTATTCTAATTATTGGACTATATCATGAATGAAATCAAAATATATTAAACTGAACAAAATAAATAAATAAATTTTTATAAATACTTATTTAAAGATAAAATATATATATATATATATATATATATATATAGGATTATAGTTTATAAAACATTTGATTTGCACTCAAAAAATATTGGATTTAATTCAATTTATCTTATTTAAATAAGAAGCAAATATATGCATTTAATTTCGACTTAAAAGAAAGAGTTTATTAAACTCCTTATTTATTAATTGAAACCAAATTAGAGGTATATCACTGTTAATGATAAAATTGAATTATTATATTCCAATTAAATATTAACTGAAATATAAAGATTAAAAATAAGCTACTAACTTAATTTTTAGTGGTTAAATTCCATTAATATTTCTTGTTTATATAGTTTAATTAAAACTTTACATTTTCATTGTAAAAATAAAATAAATAAATTTTTATAAATACTTATTTAAAGATAAAATTATCTCCTTAATATCTTCAATATTATGCTCTATTTATAAGCTATTTAAATTCTTAAATTATTAATAATATTGTCAACATTAAAAATATTCATAAAATAAATCTAAATAAATAAATTTTTAAATTATTAACTTGATAAAGATTATAAAAAACAGAGTACTTTTCAATAATTTTTATTAAACCTCACCCTCTATAAACTTCTCTTCACCCCATATCCACACTCTTTAATAAGTTTTGACCAAAATTAAGAAAGTTATATCTTAAGCCATAAGTAGATAAATTAGGTATAAATCATATTAAACATAAAAAATTTCTCAAATTATAAGTTAATATAAACTTATTAATTGAATAAATTCCTATATTTCTAATTATATAACCTAAAATACCTCCAATTAAACTAAAATAAATTACTATTATTTTTAAATTAAATGGTAAATAAATAATATAAGGATAAGAAAAAATTATTCATCTTAAAAATCTACCTCTAACTACTCTCATAAATAATAAAACAAACATTCTTTTTAACATAATATAATCTTCATCATATAAATTATAAATTCTAATCAAATTATAATCATTTACTATTAAAAATATAATTAAACGAATTGTATAAAATACTGTTAATCCTGTTGAAACATAATACAAAAAAAAAATTATTAAATTTAAATTACTAAAACTAACCAACTCTAAAATTAAATCTTTAGAATAAAACCCAGCTAAAAAGGGAATCCCACATAAAGCTATATTTGAAATATTTATACATAAAGAAGTTATTGGAATATATATTCTAATCCCCCCTATAAATCGAATATCCTGTATATCATTTATTATATGAATAATTACCCCCGCACATATAAATAATAAAGCTTTAAATATAGCATGAGTTAATAAATGAAAAAAAGCTAAATCAGGTAACCCTATTCTTAAAATTCTTATTATTAACCCTAATTGACTTAAAGTTGATAAAGCAATAATTTTCTTTAAATCAAACTCATAATTAGCTCTAATTCCCGCTATAAATATTGTTAAACCCGATAATAAAAGTAAAATTTTTAAAAAAAATGTCTCAACTAATAAAAAATTAAATCGAATTAATAAATATACACCAGCAGTAACTAAAGTTGAAGAATGAACTAATGCAGAAACAGGGGTAGGAGCTGCTATAGCAGCAGGTAATCATGATCTAAATGGAATTTGGGCTCTTTTAGTTATAGCTGCTATAATAATTATACTTCTAATTATTTTTATTTCTCAATCATTTTTTATAAATTCTAAATAAAAAATATAATTTCATCTACCATAATTTATTATCCAAGCAACTACCATTAAAATTAAAACATCCCCGACACGATTTGATAAAGCAGTTAATATCCCAGCATTATAAGATTTTAAATTTTGATAATAAATTACTAACAAATATGAAACTAAACCTAAACCATCTCAACCTAATAAAATTTTAATAATATTTGGACTAATAATTAATAATATTATTGAACTTACAAATAATAAAACTAAAATAATAAATCGATTTAAATTTAATTCTGATATTATATATCTCTTTCTATAATAAATAACAACTGAAGAAATTAAAAAAACAAATATCATAAATAATAAAGACATTCAATCCAATAAAATAGATATTACAATTATAGTAGAATTAAAGAAATAATCTCCCCACTCTAAAAAAATTACTATATTATTCATAATAAAATAAATTATTATTATAAAATTAATTATTCTTATTATCAATAAAAAAAAAAATGAAATATAACAAATAGAATACTTTATATTATTTATAATTTAAAATGAATTACTCATATTTTTGATACCACAAATCAATATTTTTTTTTAAATTATTTAAATAAAACCAAATTATTAATTATTCTATAATCAATTTTAACTACTATCAAATTTAAAGGAAATCAATGTAATATTAATATTAAATATTCTCGACAAACTCCAGTATAATATCTATAAACTCCAGAATAATATTTTCCATGCTGAATATAAGAATATAAATATAAACTATAACCTGCTCTAAAAAAAGAAACTAATATTAATATAATTATTGATAACCAAGATCAACTTATTAATCTATTAATTAAACTAATTTCCCCTACTAAATTCAAACTAGGGGGAGCTGCTATATTAGAAGATATTAATAAAAACCACCATAAACTTATAGAAGGCATAAAATTTATTATTCCTTTATTAATATATAAACTTCGCCTATGTAAACGCTCATATCTAATATTTGCTAGACAAAATATCCCAGAAGAACATAATCCATGACCAATTATTATTACATAAGAACCTATAAATCCTCAATAATTTATAATTATAATACCTCTAATTACAATTCTTATATGAGCTACTGATGAATAAGCAATTAAAGATTTAATATCAATTTGACAAAAACATTTTAATCTAATATAAAATCCACCAACTAATCTAATTACAATTCTAAAATAATTCAATTTCAAATTAACTTCTTGTAAAAAAATCATTAAACGTAATAATCCATAACCCCCTAATTTTAACATAATACCAGCTAAAATTATTGAACCAGATACAGGAGCTTCTACATGAGCTTTCGGTAATCATAAATGAACAAAATATATTGGTATTTTGACCAAAAAAGCTATAATCATACAAAAATATAATATGTATATATTTATATTTATAAATTTTAAAAAATAAATCATTATTCTATACATCTCACTATTTAAAAAAAAAATCCCTATTAATAAAGGTAAAGAAACAAATAAAGTATAAAATAATAAATATATCCCCGCTTTAATTCGTTCAGGTTGGTACCCCCACCCAATAATTAATATTAATGTAGGAATCAATCTACCTTCAAAAAATAAATAAAATAAAAATATATTTACAACTCTAAAAGTTAAATATAATATTATTAATAAAAAAATAATATTAAACAAAAAAAAATTAACATAAAAATCTATTTTATAAATATTTTCTCTAGCTATAATTATTAAAATAGAAATTCAAATTCTTAATAAAATCAAGCCATAAGATATAATATCACAAGATATTATATAACTAAAATTTCTAAATAAATTAAATTCTATTATTAAATTTATAAACATAAATATTATTAAAAATAATATTATCTGAACCAATCAAAATATTTTTTTTATAAAACATAAAGGAATTAAAAATAATAAAAATATTAAAAATTTTATCATTTATAAAATATTATATCTTTGAAAATAATCATTACCATGAGTACGAATTATTGAAACTAAAATTGATAGCCCTAAAGCACCTTCACAAACTGAAAATACTAAGAAAATTATTAATATATATATATCGTATTCAATATAATTTAAATAAACTACTATAAAAAAAAAAATTCTTAAAACAATAAACTCTAATCTTAATAAAACAATTAATAAATGTTTATGTTTCAAAACAAAAATTAAATTACCCACAATAAATATTAAAATAAAAATTAACCTTATATAAATTATCATTAATTAGTTTTTATAGTTTAATAAAACAHTTGGTCTTGTAAATCAAAATTAAGTAATTTACTTTAAAAACTTCAAAGAAAAAGAATTTCTTTATCAATAATCTCCAAAATTATTATTTTAATTAAACTAATTCTCTGATTTGATATAACAAAAATCTTAATCTCTTTTATCATTATTTTCATTTCAATTTTTATATTATTTTTAAATAATCCCTTATCTATAGGATTAATAATTTTACTCCAAACATTAATAATTTGCCTAATTTCTGGTATATTAATTAAAACATACTGATTTTCATATATTTTATTTTTAACCTTTTTAGGAGGGTTATTAGTTCTATTTATTTATGTGTCAAGAATTGCATCTAATGAACTTTTTAAACCTTCTTTAAATACAAAAATAACTCTTTTATTTTCCTTATTTCTTTTAATTCTATTTCAATTTTTTTATAAAAATAATTTATTTTGATTAAATCTTTCATTTAATTCAGATATAGATAATTTTTATTCATTAAATTTATTTATTAATAATGAAAATAAAATTAATTTATCTAAATTATATAATAATCAAACCTTTTTAATTATATTAATATTAGTAATTTATTTATTTATTACTTTAATCACCGTAGTAAAAATTACTAATATTTTTTATGGACCTCTTCGTTCAAAAATTTAATATATATATATATATATATATATATATATATAAAAAAAAAAATATAATGACAAATAATAACTTTTCCTTATTGCGAAAAACTCACCCTATTATCAAAATCATAAATGGATCATTAATTGACTTACCTTCTCCCTCTAACATCTCTTATTGATGAAATTTTGGATCTTTATTAGCTTTTTGCTTAATTATTCAAATTTTAACAGGATTATTTTTAACTATATATTATACTGCAAACATCGAATTAGCATTTTATAGAGTAAATTACATTTGCCGAAATGTTAATTATGGATGATTAATTCGTACTTTACATGCTAATGGAGCATCATTTTTTTTTATTTGTATTTATTTACATATTGGACGAGGAATTTATTATGAATCTTTTAATTTAAAATATACTTGTATAATCGGAGTAATTATTTTATTCTTATTAATAGCAACAGCTTTTATAGGATATGTACTTCCATGAGGACAAATATCTTTCTGAGGAGCCACAGTCATCACAAATCTTTTATCCGCCATCCCATATTTAGGATCTATATTAGTTAATTGAATTTGAGGGGGATTTGCAGTAGATAATGCCACTTTAACTCGATTTTACACATTTCACTTTCTATTACCCTTTGTAATTTTAATAATAACTATAATTCACTTATTATTTCTTCATCAATCAGGTTCTAATAACCCTTTAGGACTAAATAGTAATTATGATAAAATTCCTTTTCATCCTTTCTTTACTTATAAAGATTTAATTGGAGCTATTATTATATTATTTATATTAATTTTATTAACCCTTACAAATCCATATTTACTAGGAGATCCTGATAATTTTATCCCCGCTAATCCATTAGTAACCCCAGTTCATATTCAACCAGAATGATATTTTTTATTCGCATATGCTATTTTACGTTCTATYCCTAATAAATTAGGAGGAGTAATTGCATTAGTTATATCAATTATAATTTTAATTATTCTACCTTTTACATTTAATAAAAAAATTCAAGGAATTCAATTTTACCCTATTAATCAAATCTTATTTTGATCATTAATCACAATAATTATCCTATTAACTTGAATTGGAGCTCGACCCGTTGAAAATCCTTATATTTTAACAGGTCAATTATTAACTTTTTTTTATTTCTCATATTTTATTATTAATCCTTTAATAAATAAATATTGAGATAATTTAATTTTTAAATAATATTTTAATATATAAATAATTAATGAGCTTGTATAAAGCATTTGTTTTGAAAACTTAAGAAAGAATTCCATTCTATTAATTTATATACTAAAATTAATTAAATTATAATAAAAAAAGTTTAACCCCTAAAAAAAATAATAAAAAATTTAAAGAAATAGGTAAATATCTCTTTCAAGCTAAATATATTAACTTATCATAACGATAACGAGGCAATGTTCCCCGAACCCAAACAAATAAAAAGGAAATAAAAACCAATTTAACATAAAATATAATATTTAATATAAAACCCCCTATATAAACTAAAATAAATAATAACCTCATAAATAAAATTCTAGAATACTCAGCTAAAAAAATTAAAGCAAATCCCCCTCTTCTATATTCAACATTAAATCCTGAAACTAATTCTCTCTCACCTTCAGCAAAATCAAATGGAGTTCGATTAGTTTCTGCTAATATTGACCTAACTCAACATAAACTTAAAGGAAATATTAAAACAATAAATCAAATTATCCTTTGAAAAGTATTAAATAATATTAAATTATATCTTATAACTATAATAATTCTAGATAATAAAATCATAATTAATCTAACCTCATAAGAAATTGTTTGAGCTACAGCTCGTAATCCCCCCAACAAAGCATAATTAGAATTTGAAGATCACCCTGCTACCATTACTCTATAAACCCCTAATCTTATACAACATAAAATAAATAAAATTCCTAAATTAAAACTTACTATATTAAAATAATAAGGAATTACCATTCAAATTAATAATGATAAAATAAATCTAATAACTGGAGAAAAATAATACATAATATAATTAGAAAAATTAGGATAAATTTGTTCCTTAGTAAACAACTTAATAGCATCTGAAAAAGGCTGCAAAATCCCTATTAAACCTAATTTATTAGGTCCTTTTCGAATTTGAATATAACCTAAAACTTTTCGCTCTATTAAAGTTAAAAAAGCAACACCCACTAATACACCAATAATTAAAATTAATAAACCAATAAAAATTATATAAATATCATAAAATAACATTTACTATCTATATAATTAAATCATATATTTATGAACTCTAAAATCATTACATTTATCTGCCAAAATAGTTATTTATAAATATATATATATATATATATATAATTTAATAAAATTCAAAATAATAAATTTAATTTAAATATTCAATCCTTTCGTACTAAAATATTTTATTTTATAAAAGATAGAAACCAACCTGGCTTACACCGGTCTGAACTCAGATCATGTAAGATTTTAATGATCGAACAGATCAAAAACTTAAACTTCTACATTTAACTTTTATCTTAATCCAACATCGAGGTCGCAAACTCATTTTTTTATATGAACTAAAAAAATAAATTACGCTGTTATCCCTAAGGTAATTTTTTCTTTTAATCAATAAAATTGGATCATATAATCACTTATTTATGTTTACCAATATAAAAAGTTAATTTTATTTTTCTATCACCCCAATAAAATAATTAACTAAATTAAAAACCTTAAATTTATAAATAATTATAAATTAACTAATTATAAAACTCTATAGGGTCTTCTCGTCTTTTTAATTTATTTAAACTTTTTAATTCAAAAATTAAATTCTATAATTTACCTAAAAGACAGTTTATACTTCATCCAATCTTTCATACAAGTCACCAATTAAATGACTAATGATTATGCTACCTTTGTACAGTCAATATACTGCAGCCCTTTAATATTAATCAGTGGGCAGATTAGACTTTAAATTATTTACAAAAAGACATGTTTTTGATAAACAAGTGAGTATAAAATTTTGCCGAATTCCTTTTAAATAATTTACTTAAATTAAATTTTAATTAACTAATTATATACTAATTTTATCATTATAACTAATTTTATTATTATTAAAAATTATTTTTTTATATAAAAATAAATTAAAATTAAATTTTATTTTTATTTGAAATTATTTATAATAAATTAAAATTTATTAACAATATAAATTATATTATTTTCAAAATTTAATTAAAAATTATATTAATTTAATTTAAAGCTTATCCCTTAAAATATAAAATTTATTTAATATTTAATTAATTAATTAATTAAATATTTTAATATTATAAATTTAAAATTAAATTTTTTTCTAAAAAAACTAGATATCTTTAAGAACGATTAACATTTCATTTCAAATTAACTATTAAAAATATTTTTACCACAATAACTTTTATAATTAATTATCTCTCTTAAATTCGAGATTTTCCCCCTAAAAATTTTATTTAATAAACTCTGATACACAAGATACATTAAATGAAAATTACTTTTTAATAATTTTTTTTTCATTTATTTCAAAATTCTTTCACAATACTATTCCCCTATAAAAATTTCAATTTTTTCTATATAAATACTTTAACCCCCATTAAATATTAATATAATTAAATTAAAAATTTTTTTATTATTACTTTTTTTTTAATTTATCCCCTCAAATCAATTAATAATTTTAATATCTTTTCAATGTAAATGAAACACTTCTTCAAGCTCTGATTTGTCTTTCTAGAAACACTTTCCAGTACCTCTACTTTGTTACGACTTATTTCAATTTATTTAAATATATATATAATAACTATATATACATACATATGAAAGCGACGGGCAATATGTACATATTTTAATTTATAATCATTTTATTAAATTAAATAAAATTACATTTAAATCCACTTTCAATTAATTTTTTCAAATTAAAATTCATCTAAATAAAATTATTGTAATCCATTATATTCTTAATTATAATCTGCATCTTGATCTGATTTAATTTTAAATAAAAATTTTTAAATATTAATATTATTAAAAAATATTTTTTTAACAACGATATACAAAATTCTAAATTAAGTAAATTTATTCGTGGATTATCAATTATTAAACAGATTCCTCTAAATGAACTAAAATACCGCCAAATTATTTAAGTTTCAATAAATAATTATTTACTATTTTAGTATTTTAAATTTAAAATTTTCATAATAGGGTATCTAATCCTAGTCTTTTTAAAAAATTATCAAATCATAAAATTAAAATAATATTTTCTTAAATTAAAATTTCACCTAATAATTTAAATTTTAAATTATTATCTATTTATTAATTAATTACTAATAAAATTTAACTCAATTTTTGTTTAACCGCAACTGCTGGCACAAAATTTGTTATAAATTTAAATATTACTAAATCTCAATTTCTTAAATAATTTAATATTAATTACTACACATTAATTAATTTAAATTATTATTAAAATAATTTAAATTTAACACTAAAATTTATATGTAAAATAAACTTTAAATAAATTATCCAAACTATAAACATTTTTATTTATATATATTATTTTTCATATAGATTTTTTTTTTTTTTTTTTTATATATAAATATTTAATATAATATTAATTTTTATATTAAATGTTTAATATTAATTATTAAATTTTGAATAATTTCTTTTTTTTTCTTTTTATAATATTCATATTAAAACCTAATTTGGAATATCAAACAATTATAATTCATAAAAATAATAAAAAATTAATATAATTAATATTAATTTTTTTTAATAAATTAATAAATTATATATATATTAATAAATTAAATATTTAATATATATATATACATATCAATAAATTAAATATTTAATATATATATATATATATATGTATGTGTATGTATAATTTATATTTAAAATAAATATAAAACCATTTTTAATATTTTTTCTTATAAAAAAAAA